GACACCCATTATGTGGCATAGGTGTTACATCACGTACGAAACTTAATAGTATACCACTTCTACGAATGGCTCGTAATGCTGCATCTCTTCCGAGACCAGGGCCTTTTATCATAACTTCTGCCCGTTGCAGACCCTGATCCACTACTGTACGAATAGCATTTATTGCTGCTGCTTGAGCAGCATAGGGTGTCCCTCTTCTTGTGCCTTTGAATCCAGAAGTACCCGCGGAGGCCCAAGAAACCACCCGACCTCGTACATCTGTAACAGTTACAGTGGTATTGTTGAAACTCGCTTGAACATGAATGACTCCTTTTGGTATTCTACGTCCATTCTTAGGTGAACTAATACGTCCATTCCTACGTATACCAATTCTTGGTATAGCTTTTGTCATATTTTATCATCTCATAAATATGAGTCAGAAATATACAGAAAGAAAAGATACGGAGATATCCATTTCATGTTAAAACAGATCTTTTATTCTTACATGGGTCCTCCCTTTAGAAAAGAAAGTTCTTTTTTAGAAAGATTACCCTTGTCTCTGTTTATGTCTCGGATTGGAACAAATCACTATAATTCGTCCGTGCCTACGGATCAGTCGACATTTTTCACAAATTTTACGAACAGAAGCCCTTATTTTCATATTTCTTATTCCTTACCTTAATTCTGAATCTACTCTTTTGAGGAAAATAAGTTTCTTGAATATTTTTTTTAACTTCGAATTGTGTCCCCACGAAAGGAATGTTTAAAAAATCACCTAATCGTTCGAATCTTTGTTGCGAAGTCTATAAATTATACGTCCTCTGGTTGAATCATAACGACTTACTTCCATTTTTACTCTATCTCCTGGTAGTATCCGTATAAAACTGCGCCGGATCCTCCCTGAGGCATAACCTAGAATTAGATCTTCATTATCTAAACGAACCCGGAACATACCGTTGGGTAGTGATTCAGTAATTAAACCTTCATGAATCAATTTTTGTTCTTTCATTCCAGGTAATCCCCTTGAAGTATCAACTAATGAAGGAAGAGGTATATAACTCACTTTTCCTCTCTATTTCACAAATGGGAAGTTAGAGATAAAATTAGGATACCAGAGGAGGAGGATCACCATATATAACACAAAATTTCTCCTCCAATTCTTTCTAGTCGAGCTTCTCGATCTGTCATTATACCTCGAGAAGTAGAAAGAATTACAATTCCCATTCCACCTAAAATCTTAGGAATTCGTTGATAGTTGGAATAAATCCGTAAACCGGGTCGGCTGATATGCTTTAAAACGGTTCTATATATTCCTTTCCTAGTCTTTCTATGTCGCAGGGTTGAAACCAAGAAATATTTGTTATTTTCCTGATGTTTCCGAACGTTTTCAATAAAACCTTCTCGTAGAAGTATTTTAACAATGTTTTCGGTGATATTAGTAGATGCTATTCGAACCGTTCCTTTTTTATTCATGTCAGCATTTCTTATAGAAGTTATTATATCGGCAATAGTGTCCCTACCCATAACGAACTATAATTTTTTGTGCCTCCTAATTTTGATATAATCAACATGTTTCCTTTTTTCTTTTTTCTTTGTTTTTTTTTTTTTTTTTGAATTATTAAATAAAAGTATATGCGTGAGACACAATCTATTAATTTGATCTATTTCAGATAGCCTACTATATCATAGTGTCATCTACTAGTATTTATAATACCTCGGGAGCTAATGAAACTATTTTAGTAAAATTCAACTGTCTCAATTCCCGAGCGATCGCACCAAAAACTCGAGTTCCTTTTGGATTTCCTTCTTGATCAATGACAACCGCTGCATTGTCATCATATCGTATTATCATACCGTTGTCACGTTTGAGTTCTTTACATGTACGTACAATTACAGCTCTAATGATTTCTGATCTTTCTAGAGGCATATTCGGCACTGCTTCTTTGATTACAGCAACAATAACGTCGCCAATATGAGCATATCGGTGATTACCAGCTCCTATGATTCGAATACACATCAATTCTCGAGCTCCGCTGTTATCCGCTACATTCAAAAGGGTCTGAGGTTGAATCATATATTTTTTATTTGAACCTGTTATTTCAATGCAAAGGATGAAGGAAAAAAAGAAATATTGTCCGTCCAGAAAAAAATAAACCTGCGGTTGTTTTTTCATCCTCAATATCCCTTTTGTTTAGCTCTACATCCCTATCGTGAAATAACAAATTGAGTTCGTATAGGCATTTTACACGCAGCTATTTCAATAGCTGCTCTGGCTACAGTTTCTGATACTCCGCCCATTTCATAGAGTATTCGACCCGGTTTAACAACAGATACCCAATATTCGGGGGATCCCTTTCCCGAACCCATACGTGTTTCCGTAGGTCTCACTGTAACAGGTTTGTCGGGAAATATACGTACCCATATTTTTCCGCCACGACGCGCATATCGTGTCATTGCTCTCCGCCCCGCTTCTATCTGTCTAGCTGTGATCCAAGTGGGTTCAAGTGCCTGAAGAGCGTATTCGCCGAAACAAATATGATTGCCTCGACAAGATATTCCCTTCATTCTTCCTCTATGTTGTTTACGAAATCTGGTTCTTTTGGGGTTATAGTTGATGGTTGTTTCTTAATTCCATCTCTATTGCAGAACCGGACATGAGAGTTTCTTCTCATCCAGCTCCTCGCGAATGAAACGATTCAATAATATTACAGATACACATGTATAATTATAACATGTATAATTATAATATTATACAATTATATTAAATAATAAATATTAAATAATAAAAAATATAAATAATAAATATAATAGATATAAATAAATATAATAGATATATAAGTAATTAGTAATTAATATATAATTAATTAGTAATTAGAAGTAAAAGTAATTAGAAGTAATGAATGGCATTTATTGATATTTAATTTGTTACATAAGAAGATGTATATACAAAATATACAGCTAGACGTGTCTATTATTAGATATAGATTAGATATAGAAAATATAAAAAATGCTTCTTTTTTTAGAATATAACGTAGAATATAATGAATCCTTATTTTTACCTCTATCGAATCGAATCGCGCCAAAAAATTGTAATCCAATAAATAAAGGTTTCGCGGGCGAATATTGACCCTTTCATTCGTAGGGTCAATTCATGACACCTCTCAGGATAAATCCATTTTTTCTTGGTTCGTTCCGCCATCCCACCCAATGAATTATTAGGATTCGTTTTCAATAGAATCCTATGCAGTCACAGGTTTCGTCGTTCCCATAGCTTCTCCATTAATGGTTAGGCCTGAACTCTGCAATGGAGCTTCCGGCAAAATTCGTTCCCGAGTCAATCTCCTCAGTTTTTATTAACCCGAGGCTCTTTATTATTTATTATTTTTTTTTTTTTCTATTTGAATTTTATTAATTTATATTATTTATATTTCATTTATATATTTATATCAGTATTGATTATATCAGTATTAATGCTTTATCACACTGCCTTTTATGAGGTGATTCATAGACCATACATATTGGAATCATATATCATTGATATTTTTGTTCTCTCTTTCTATCATCTTTCCATTTATCCACATCCCTTTATTTTTGCTTCACAACCCATAATCAGATTTCTTTTTTATGGAAAAAATTTCAGTTGCTACAACTATATGATCGATCCACCCATATAATGACTGTTTCTTGGGATCTCGACAATACGAAGCAATAAGTTGGTTATTAATTTATATGTTACTAAGTTCATAGTAGGGGTTAGTCTATTTTTTTTTTTTTTTTTAATGTCAACCCTAAACCCTAAAGAAAAAACTAACGAGTCACACACTAAGCATAGCAATTATACTAAATGGTCAATCGAATTTTTATTCAACCTTATAGAATTAGAATTGTTCATTTTTGTTTGATTTAACAGAAAAAGAATGAAACAGTTTGTAATTTTTTGTTCTATCACTGGACAGAATGGCAAGACAAATGAAGCTCTATTATTTCTCGTTTACAAATATCCAAATTTTTATGCCTAATACTCCATAAATAGTTCGAATTGTATAGGAACAATGATCAATTTTAGCGCGAATTGTTTGTAGGGGAACCCTACCTTCTCTGATCCATTCGACACGTGCAATTTCTTTTCCGTCGATACGCCCTGCGATTTGTACTTGAATTCCTTTTGTATCTGTTTGTTCAGTTAATTCAATAGCTTTTTTCATTGCCTTTCGAAACGAAACTCTATTTTTTAACTGTAAAGCTATATATTCTGCAAGAATATTTGGTTGTCCATAAGGTTTTTCAACTCTTGTGATAGCAATGTTGAGTCTCTGGTTCACAGAATGAAGTTCCTTTTGTACATTCATCTGTAATTCTTCTATTCCTCGTGTTCGGCCCTCTATTAATAAATTTGGGAATCCAATATGGATTATGACCTGGATCAAATCGATTCTTTTTTTAATTCCTATACGTGCGATTCCTTCGAAACCCGAGGATATTCTCCTATTTTTTTGTACATAGTTCTTGATACAATTCCGTATTTTTTCATCTTCCTGTAAACCCACGGAATAATTTTTTGGTTGTGCGAACCAAAAGGAACGATGACTTTGGGTTGTACCAAGTCTGAAACCAAGTGGATTTATTTTTTGTCCCATATTTTTCTATTATGTTCTCTTTCCATTCATATTTTGAATATGAATCTAAATCTTAGATCTTAGATCGATCTAAGATTTAGATTTTTCCTTTAATACAATTGTTATATGACAAGTGGGTGTTTTTATCGGATAACTACGTCCCCGAGCCCGAGGTCTTAACTTTTTCACAATAGCACTCCTATTTACTTCGGCTTTACTAATGAATGAATCAGCTTCGTTCAAACCCATATTATGATTAGCGTTTGCTGCTGCAGAATAAACCAATCTTAAAATTGGATAAGATGCTCGATAAGGCATGAGTTCCAGTATCATAAGTGTTTCTTCATAGGAACGTCCGCGAATCTGATCAATTACTCTTTGCGCTTTTAAAACAGACATACATAT